ATAGATGTGGATCTCGGACCTATGAATGGGGATATTCCCGATACTCACAAAGAAAAGGGGAAGTGACTTGGACAAAAAGGGAAGTGACTTGGACAAAAAGAGAAGTGACTTGGACAAATCTTGTTTGTCGATAGCCTCGGACCAATCAATCGAATATTGATTAATACGGAATCGATCGAACACTACTTGAAAACGCTTCTTCTGTTCAGAAACGAAATCTTCCAAATGTTCCTGGAAATTCTTGCTCCCATTGGACCATTTGTATCTATATGCATCAGGATCCCGATTCATGGATCTCTCGGTTCGAGAAATAAGAGGATCAAACCATTTCTTCTGACTCTTTTTCAAATTCGATAAATGTTGGTTGATCGTATATTTCATTACAGTTATATGATTCAGAGTATCATTTCCTATTTGATCCCTTTGAATTCCATATTCGAAGTTGCGATCGGATCTATTCATTAAAAAGAATCGATTCGATACATTTCTTATGTACCCGTAGGTGCTATATTGGATTTGAATCAGATTTCGGATCAATCTATATTGATTGACTGCCTCCATTATGTTGTTGCTAGCAAATACCGCTGTTTTTAGTTTTGGATCTTCCAAATCATTCCCGCAGTGGATCCAGACCGATTTTTTTCTGATCCTTCGATAAAAAGATTCATTCTCTTCATAAAAAAGAGGAGGTAGAACCAATAAAGATTTCTTTTTCGATTCATCTCTGGAGTTGAATACCTCATTCAAGAATTTTTTTTGATCCAACCCGTAGGAATCAATAGAAAAGGCAAATCCCCTATGATACACCAGATCCGGCTCGGTTATTGATAGAGTGAATAGATCTGCCATTTCTTGAAATCTCTCTTCTGATTCAAAATCGTGGTGTAACGTGTATCCCCCTTTGTTCCGGTCATGGAATAGATGAAATAAATCAAAAAATGGATTCTTGTTCAAGAATGAAATCTTATTGGAACTGTCCATATCCGATTCATCCTTCGGAACCATATCACATCCCGGATCTGATGAAATAGGATGAATTGAGACGGTTTTTTGTAAATACGTAATTATCTTGAATATATCAACCATTTCTTTATTTTCCGATCGCCTGGAAGGGACAAAAGAAACATCTTGTTTTTTCTTCCAAAATCTCTGATCTCTAGTGGACCTCTCAGTAGGATTCGAACCCAGATGAAGTTCTGACCATCTGTCAGAGAAAAAAGAACGAATTGATCTTGTAGGATTCCCAAGAAATTCTTCGATTTCTTCCGGAAGCAGATGATTATTCATCTGCTTCTCACGTTCCGTGAATAGCCGGGACATTGAGGAAGATCCAAAAAGGCATTTCGGGAATCGATCTGATTCTATCTCTGTTCGTTCCGTTTGAAGAAAGGAAGGATCCCAAAGAATCGATCTTTCTTTTAGTTGCTGAATCTCTGTTTGATCGATCAATGTGTGATATTCTGAATCCTCATTTCTAATGGAATCGAAATGATCTATGGATTGATCAGAAGATCCTTTCAATTGGCTAGAATCCGTTACTTGAACGAAAATAGATCTTGTGGAATCATATTGAATATTTGACAATACATTCCGTACCTTGCTAAAAAACCGATCCTTGTTTCCCAACCACACATTGTCTAACCAAATCAAATTCTCTCTCGATACGTTCCTCAAAAAATCCAATTCGTGCTGATTCTTCCCCCAACTAACGAAGAGATCTTGGCGGAATTGCCACATATGAAATTGAGCACAATTTTGCAAAGAAATACCCCACTTGTTTCTCGAGAAGAGATGGGAAACATGCTCAATATCATTTGATTGAATAGTTGCCTCAGCTCCTTGCTGTTTGAAGAAACCCTTCCCTTCAATTGGTCTTTTTTCACGAAAAGCAGACATGAGATAACAAATCAAGTCTTTCCCTAAGATTTCGAATAGCTGTCCCGAATTCAAGTTGATTATGTTTCGCTTCTTCCTCGGAGAAAGACGATCAAACAATTCCCAATCATGGTCCTTGCGGATCGGATCATCCATATAGGATAAAAAAGGAAACTCCAGATATTTGCTATCTTTCTCTTTGAATGAGATCTCAATTCCAGCTACGGTTTCATTAGATATCTTACAACAAAAATCCCTCTTTTTTCCGATCCGGTTCCTCCACCATCGCGAACTCCGCATGATACACTTTTTATTTATTGGGAGAACCCAAGTAATCTCTTGCGGATCCATGAAACAACTCTCAGAAATCTTTTTCCCTTTTGGAAGATACAGGAGCGAAACAATCAACCTATTGATATTGGAAGACCAAAAAGATTCTTCCAATGTCTCATTTCTGGGTCCAATGGAATTCATAGGTATAGGAAGAAGCCCCATCAAATAGAGATTTTTTCTTTCGACCATCTTTCGATTGTTAATACGAGATATAAGGACCGCTACTACAAGCAGTACTACACCTTTGATCGTGAAATATCGATTGCTTGTTGAACCCTGTGAATCACGTGAA